GGTCTGCTCCAAAGTTGCTTATATTATGTTTCAACTAACAGAGTAAAGTTTTATTCTTGCTTTTTCATTCATTTTTTGTTTGTTCTATATGTAAGTGTGTGCGTGAGTCTACTCTAAGGGTTCTAAATGGGCCAAGAAGGTTTTGTGTGAAAGGAATATATTTCTCATTAGTTGTTATTGGTTGATCAAGTATCCTTGTATTTAGCAATACATTTTAGTTTCGGTTAAATTTTGTGCCAGCAGCCGCGGTTATACTTTGGAAGCATTTGAATGTGGTTGGTATTAAAGATAGTTATATGTTTATTTTGATTGATTTTGTTTGAGTTGTTTTTAGGTGAAATTTTTATTATTTTTGTTTGTCTTATTTATGTTTGGAGGCTATGAAATTTTATCTTTAAACTAGGATTAGATACCCTATTATTTTAGAATGTTAATTTTTGTGCCTGAGTAGTATTAGTTATGTTCTTGAAACTTAAAGAATTTGGCGGTATCTCATTCCGTCCAGAGGAATCTGTCCCGTTATCGATAGTCCACGTTGGACCTTACTTATAATAGATTTGGGTTTGTATATCGCCGTTTATTGATTATCTTTTCAGGGTTTTAATTAATTTTCTAGTTTCTTTATTTTGATGTATTTCAGGTCAAGGTGCAGCTTGTTTGTAAGTGGAATGATGGATTACATTGTTATTTGTTTATGGATTGTTGATTTCAATATTGACATGAAATTGGATTTGGTTGTAATAGTTTGTAGATTGTTATTATGATATTTGGTTCTGAGATATGCACACATCGCCCGTCGCTCTCGTTTTTATTGTAATGAGATAAGTCGTAACAAAGTGGTTGTACCGGAAGGTGCAGCTGGATTGAAATCAGACCATTTCTGTTAGTTGAGTTTTCATTTACGCTGAATTATTATGTCGTGCAATTCGGCATGGTCTGATGTTGATTTTCTTGTTTTTATTGTTGTGATTATTTGTTAGTTAATTAAAATATTATTTTGTTGTTGTATTGTTTTGATTTAATTTTTTTACTATAGGTTATTTGTACTGTAAGGGGTTGAGGTAGTTAAATGTTTTTTTAAAAGCTGATTTTGTTTGTCGTACCTTGTGTATCAGGGTTTATTGAATTCTATTATTTATTTTTGTTTCCCGATTTTAAAGGAGTTAATGACTTATGTTAGTTGCTGTTTCATTAGTATTAATAATAAGTAGTTGGTAGTGAAATGTTATTCGTCTTTAGTGGTTTCTGGTTTTTCAAGAAATGAATTTAATTCATACGTCTTATTTAATTTCTGTTGTTGGTTATTTAGTTTTATTTGATGTTAAGATTAAGGGGGATTAGCTCCTTATTCTAGTTTTATAATTGGTTATGATTTAATTAGTTTTGTGGATTTTATGGTGATTTTCTATTTGATTATGTTAAAATTTTATTTGTTCTTTTTTTTATTTTTTGTTATTTAAGTTATTTATTGAAATGTTTTCTTTACCTTTGGTTTGTGTAGTAATTATTGTGTAATTAGTAAATTTGTTGGTTGTTATATTTAAAGTAGTAAGAGTAGTGTTAAGTATTTTTGAGGAATTAGGCAAAATTTGTGTCCGCCTGTTTAACAAAAACATCTTTTCTTGTTAGTTTTTGAAGTATGGCCTGCCCACTGACATATTGTTGAAGGGCCGCGGTATTTTGACCGTGCAAAGGTAGCATAATCATTAGTTCTTTAATTGTGATCTGGTATGAATGGCTTGACGAGACATGAGCTGTCTTAGGGGTATTTATTTTAATTGAATTTGGTTTTTGAGTTAAAATTCTTAAATGTTTTTATGGGACGAGAAGACCCTATAGAGTTTGACATCTCCTTCTTACTAGTTTTTGTTTGTATTTGTGTTTATTGAGTGGGAGAGATGTTTTGTTGGGGTGATGGGAGGAATGTATTTAACTCCTCTTTATTTTTATATATTTATTTATATTTTTTTGATCCATTTATTTTGATTATAAGATTAAATTACCTTAGGGATAACAGCGTTATCTTCCTTGAGAGTTCTTATTGGCGGGGAGGTTTGCGACCTCGATGTTGGATTAAGGTGAATTTTCGGTGCAGGAGCTGAAAGTGATTAGGTCTGTTCGACCTTTAAAATCTTACATGATCTGAGTTCAGACCGGCGTGAGCCAGGTTGGTTTCTATCTATAGAATTGTTTTATATCTTAGTACGAGAGGACCGGATATTTGGAATAATTTCAGTTGTTATATTGGTTTTTATTAATGTGGTACTATTTTGGCAGATAAGTGCATTGGATTTAGAATCTATTAATGTGAAATTTATATTTTACAAGTAGTATATGTTTGATCTCTTTTTTCTTGTTGTTGTTTTTTTGTTGTTAATGATTTTTGTTATGGTTGGGGTAGCCTTTCTTACTTTGTTGGAGCGTAGGGTTTTAGGTTATGTTCATATTCGTAAGGGACCTAATAGGGTTGGGTTTGTTGGTATTCTTCAACCTTTTAGAGATGCTATTAAATTATTTTCTAGGGAGCAGTATTTTCCGGTTGTCTCTAATTATTTAATTTATTATTTTTCTCCTGTCTTTGGGTTTTTCCTTTCTTTGCTGGTTTGGTTGTTGATTCCTTATTTGAGTGGGTTTATTTCTTTTGAGTTGGGTTTGTTGTTTTTTTTGGCTTGTACGAGATTGGGAGTTTATACTGTTATAATTGCTGGTTGGTCTTCGAATTCTGGTTATTCTTTACTAGGAGGACTTCGTGCCTTGGCTCAGACCATTTCCTATGAAGTAAGATTGGCTTTTATTTTGCTTTCTTTTGTCATTTTGGTTTGTAGCTATAATTTAGCTTATTTTTATTTTTTTCAAGTTTATTTATGGATGATTTTTCTTTCTCTTCCTTTGTCGTTTATTTGATTTATTTCTTGTTTAGCTGAGACTAATCGAACGCCTTTTGATTTTGCTGAAGGTGAGTCTGAGCTTGTTTCAGGATTTAATGTTGAGTATGGTAGTGGAGGTTTTGCATTGATTTTTTTGGCTGAGTATGCTAGTATTCTTTTTATAAGATTATTATTTTGTATCCTTTTTTTGGGTAGTGATCTTTATTCCTTCTTTTTTTACATTAAGCTTGCTGTTGTTTCTTTTTTGTTTATTTGGGTTCGTGGCACGGTTCCTCGGTTTCGTTATGATAAGTTGATGTATTTGGCTTGGAAAAGATTTTTACCTCTTTCATTGAATTATCTTTTGTTTTTTATTGGTGTTAGGTGTTTTATTTATTCCTTACTATAGTGTATTAATTTAAGTATTACAAGTTAATAGAAGATTTAAACTTCTTTCATAATGTTTTCAAGACATTAGGCTTATTTCTGTGGCTTTTTAACTTTAATTAGTTATTTTATCTCATAGGTTTGTTGTTATGGGACTTGCTATGTAGTATATGAAGTATACCGTTGTTAGGATTTGTCCTGTTAGGATGTAAGGGTCTTCTACTGGTCGTGCTCCGATTCATGTTAGTAGGATTACAGTATTTGTTATTGTTCAAAATAGTATTTGGTTGATTGGATAGAATTGTATTCCTCGGAATTTTGATTTGTTTGTTGGTATGATGAATAAGATTGCGATTGATATAGCTAGGGCAATTACCCCTCCTAGCTTATTAGGGATTGATCGTAGGATTGCGTATGCAAATAGGAAGTACCACTCTGGTTGGATGTGCACAGGTGTCACTAAAGGATTTGCGGGTGTAAAGTTGTCTGGGTCACTTAGGATGTATGGTTCTTTTAGGGTTAAAATGGTTAATAATATGATGGTAAGTGTGAACCCGAAGACATCCTTCACTGTGAAGTATGGGTGGAATGGGATTTTGTCAGTGTTTTTGTTTAACCCTAAGGGGTTGTTTGATCCTGTTTGGTGTAGGAATAATAGATGGATTAATACCATTGCTGCAATTATGAAAGGTATTAGAAAGTGTAGTGCGAAGAATCGCGTGAGTGTGGCATTGTCTACTGCGAAGCCTCCTCATACTCATTGGACTACCTCCTTTCCTACATATGGGATTGCTGATAAAAGATTTGTAATTACTGTCGCACCTCAGAATGATATTTGTCCTCATGGTAGTACGTATCCTATAAATGCTGTTGCTATGGTTAGGAATAGGATTGCTACTCCTACAGATCATGTGTGTGTGAAGTTATATGACCCGTAGTATATATTTCGTCCTGTGTGTAGGTAAATGCAAACGAAGAATAGAGATGCCCCATTTGCATGTAGTGTTCGTAGGAGTCAGCCATAGTTTACATCTCGGCAGATGTGTCTTACTCTTCTGAAGGCGGTGTCGATGTTTGGGCAGAAGTGTATAGCTAGGAATAATCCTGTTACGATTTGTGCTACTAGGCAGATACCTAATAGTGACCCAAAGTTTCATCATCCTCTAATTGTTGATGGTGTTGGCAGGTCTACCAGGGCGCCTCTTGCAATCTTGAATAGGGGGTGTCTGTTTCGTGTGGGTTTATTCATTATCTTGTGTGCCGTAAAGGTCCCTTGGATACATTAATAATATTTACGACTACAATTAGTGTTAATAGTATGTAAATTACTAGCATTGTTGTTATTGTTCCTATTATTTGGTTGTATATAACAGTTGTTGTGGTTGTGATTTCGTTCTCTATTATTGTGTCGTGGACATTTATTTCCTTGTTGTTCGTTGGTGTAGGTATGGTATATATTAGAATAGGTAGGATAATTGATGAGGCTATCAATATTTTATTTGATGGCGAGAATATTTCGTTGGATGCTAGTCTTGTTATGTATATAAATAGTACTAATATTCCTCCAATTATGATTATGAATAGGATGTATGAAAATCAAAAGCTTCTGTATATTGTTCCTCTGATTAGGCATACCATAATTGTTTGTATTAGAAGTATTAGTCCTATGGCTATAGGGTGTTTTATTTGTGTAAATATTATTCTTGTCACTGTTCTTATTGATATAAATAGTTTCGTTATGTCAGGGGGTATTTTATTTAAAATGTTAGTTTTGGGGATTAATGAAATGGTGTATAATACCTTTCCTCTGAAGTTTTAAAAGGTTATTCCTTATTTTTGGTTTACAAGACCAATATTTTTGTTAAATTATTAAAACTTATTTAATGCCAATGTGATTGTATTTTTTTATTTCTTATTTTTGTGGTATTTGGGCTTTCTCTTCTAGTCGGAAGCATTTGTTAATTACTTTGCTGAGATTGGAGTTCGTTGTGCTGGTTCTTTATTTTTCTATTTATTTTTATTTGTGTAGGTTTAATTATAGTCTATTTTTTGTTGTTTATTTTTTGGTTTTTTCTGTTTGTGAAGGTTCTTTGGGTTTATCTATTTTGGTTTCTATAATTCGTAGCCACGGTAATGATTATTTTCAGTCTTATAGAGTTCTTCAATGTTAAGGTTTCTTTGTTTCTTGATTTTTTTAACCCCTTTGTGTCTTTTTTCTGGGTTTTGGTGGTTGGTTTGTTCTCTGATGTTTTTTATTTCTTTTATTTATTTATTTTTCTTTCCTTATTTTTTTTGTTGGGCAGGATTGGGCTATATTTTTGGTTGTGATTTAATTTCTTATGGTCTTGTCCTTCTTAGTTTGTGGATTTGTGTGCTTATGGTCTTAGCCAGAGAGTCTGTGTTTCGTTTAGGTTATTTTTCTGGTTTCTTTCTTTTTGTTATTATTGCTCTTACTATTTTGTTGTATTGTACTTTTAGAAGAATCAGTCTACTTTCATTTTATATTTTTTTTGAAAGTAGACTGATTCCTACTTTGTTTTTAATTTTGGGTTGAGGATATCAGCCTGAACGTGTTCAGGCTGGGATTTATTTATTGTTTTATACTTTGTTGGCATCTCTTCCTTTGTTGGTTGGTATCTTATTTATTTATAATTCTATTGGTTCTTTGTGTTTATTTATATTGGGCAGTAGTAGTTATTTGGTCGGTGGTTTATTTTATCTTTGTATGGTTTTTGCCTTTTTAGTTAGGATGCCTATATTTATGGTTCATCTATGGCTTCCTAGGGCTCATGTTGAAGCTCCTGTGTCTGGGTCTATAATTTTGGCTGGTGTTTTGTTGAAGTTGGGCGGGTATGGTCTTCTTCGTGTTTTCCCTGTGTTGTTTAGGTTTGGATTTAAATTTAGTATTGTTTGGGTTGCTTTGAGCTTAGTTGGAGGTCTTTTTGTTAGCTTATTTTGTATACGACAGACTGATTTAAAATCATTGATTGCTTACTCTTCTGTGGCTCATATGAGTATGGTTATTGGTGGTATTATGACCTTGAATTATTGGGGGGTTTGTAGATCTTTTGCTTTAATGGTAGCTCATGGTTTATGCTCTTCTGGTCTTTTTTGTCTTTCTAATATTTCTTATGAGCGGTTTAGTAGACGGAGTCTTTTGATTAACAGGGGTTTAATTAACTTGATGCCTAGAATGGCTATGTGATGGTTTTTGTTGAGATCTTGTAATATGGCGGCTCCTCCTTCTTTAAATCTTTTAGGGGAGATTGGTTTGTTGAGTAGTTTGGTTTCTTGATCTTGGTGTCTTATATTTGTTTTGATTTTTTTGTCTTTTTTTAGCGCTGCTTATACTCTTTATTTATATTCTTATAGTCAGCATGGGTCTATTTATTCTGGTGTTTATTCTTGTTCCTTGGGCTATGTTCGTGAGTTCTTGTTGTTGTTTTTGCATTGGTTTCCGTTAAATTTAATTATTTTGAGGGCTGATGTTACTGTTTTTTGGGTTTAGGTTGTAATCTAAATAGTTTAAGAGGAAAATGTTGGTTTGTGGTGCCGACGATATATTTGTATATTTTGGATTTATGTCTATGTCTATTTGTTTTGTTAGATTCATTTTTTTATTTCTTTTAGGTTGGGCTTGTTGTGTTTTGGGTTCTTATTTTATTATAAATGATTTAGTTTATTTTATTGATTGGAATATTATTACGTTAAATGGTAGATCTGTTATTATGACCTTCTTGTTTGATTGGATGTCTTTGTTGTTCATGGGGTTTGTATTTATTATTTCTTCTTTGGTTATTCTTTATAGAGATGATTATATATTTGGTGATTTAAATATTATTCGTTTTATTTCACTGGTTTTGATGTTTGTTATTTCTATAATGTTTCTAATTATTAGTCCTAATGTAATTAGTATTTTGTTAGGTTGGGATGGTTTGGGTTTAGTTTCTTATTTGTTGGTAATCTATTATCAGAATGTGAGGTCTTATGGTGCTGGTATGTTGACTGTATTATCTAATCGGATTGGTGATGTTGCTTTGTTGATGGCTATTGCTTGGATGATTAATTTTGGTAGCTGGAGTTTTATTTATTATTTGGAGTTTTTATCGAGTTCTTTTGAGATGGAGTTGATTTCTTTTCTTGTTGTTTTGGCTGCGATGACTAGGAGTGCTCAAATCCCCTTTTCTTCTTGGTTGCCTGCGGCTATGGCTGCTCCCACTCCTGTTTCTGCTTTAGTGCATTCTTCTACTTTGGTTACTGCGGGGGTTTATCTTCTTGTTCGGTTCAGTCCTTCATTTGGTTATTGGTTGAATGTGTTTTTGTTGTTAGTTTCAGGGTTGACTATGTTTATAGCAGGCCTTGGGGCTAATTTTGAGTTTGATTTGAGGAGGATTATTGCTTTATCTACGTTGAGACAGTTGGGTCTTATGATTATGACTATTTCTATTGGTCTTTCTGGGTTGGCCTTTTTTCATTTATTGACTCATGCTTTGTTTAAGGCTTTGTTGTTCATGTGTGCGGGGGGTGTTATTCATTCTATGGGGGATTCCCAGGATATCCGGTTTATGGGTGGTTTGTCTGTTTATATACCTTTTACTTCTTCTAGTTTAATAGTCTCTAATTTTGCTCTTTGTGGTATGCCCTTTTTGGCTGGGTTTTACTCTAAGGATTTTATTTTGGAGATGTTTTCTATGAGATACTTAAATATATTTGGTTTCTTTTTATTGTTTATTTCTACGGGGTTGACGGTTTGTTATTCTTTTCGTTTGTTTTATTTTGTTTTGTGTGGTGATTTTAATTTTGTTTCTTCTTATTCTATGGTTGAGACCAATTATAATATAATAGTTGGTATAATAGGATTGCTGGTTATATCTATTTTCGGTGGTGGGTCTCTTATGTGATTGATTTGTCCTACCCCTTCTATGATTTGTTTACCTTATTATTTGAAGTTTCTTACTTTATTTGTAGTGTTTTTCGGTGGTTGGTTGGGTTATGAAGTTGCTGGATTTGTTTTTGGTGATAAATTATTTTCTATGTATTTATATAATATTTCTTCATTTTCTGGTTCTATGTGGTTTATACCTTTTTTTTCTACTTATGGTGTTTCTTTTGGTCCCTTGGGAGTAGGATATAAGGCGACAAGGGTTTTTGATTCTGGTTGAATAGAGTTTTTCGGTGGTCAGGGTTTATATTGGGTTCTTTTTAATTTAGGAAGGGTTAATCAGTGATTTCAATATAATAATCTAAGGGTATTTTTAGGGTTCTTTGTTATGTGAATTGTTATTTTGTTATTTGTACTTGGTTTTTACTTGAGTAGCTTATATTTAGAGCGCGACGCTGAAGATGTCGATGAGGTATATTATTTGCCTTTAAGTATTTATTTATAAAAGAGTTTCTTTGTCTTTACAGTGAAAGTGTAATGTTTGTTCTAAACTATATAAATGTAGAAGTGTAAACGGATTTTAACCGCTATAGTGATAAGTTAGCAGCATTCACTTTTCTGTCACTTCCTTAACAGGAATTATTTATTCAATTTTATTATTAACAATAATATACCTCTTTTTGGTTTCAGTTAAAATGAATCTAAAGCGTGGATAAGTATATTATCTAAGATCAGGTCGAAACTGATTGCAATATTTGCTTCTCGCTTTGTTGATTTATAGGTATGAGACTAACTGCCAATTTGGCAGTACTTTTTGAATGCAACTCAAATGTTATTATTAACTATAGTCCCTTAATTTCTTCACTCTAAGGATCCTTGATTTCATTCATGGTATAGTCCAATAATGAGAATTAGTAGGAATGCTGATCTGATGATTATTCATGATTTTATGTTTGATGTTAACATAGTGATTGGTATCGGTAGTAGTAGTGCGATTTCTACATCAAAGATTATAAAAATTACTGCGATTAGGAAGAATCGTGATGAGAAAGGTAGTCGTGCGGAGTTTTTTGGGTCAAATCCGCATTCAAATGGTGATCTTTTTTCTCGGTCTTCGTTGCTTTTTTTTGAGATTAAGGTTGCTAAAACTATAATTGTTCCTGATAGGATGAGGGCCACTATTGTTGTTGTTGTAACTATTATTATTATTTATCTTGTTTTCACAAATTTCTTGATTGGAAGTCAAGTATACTTTCTTGTATTAGATAAATGTTATATTATCTTCCTCATCAGTAAATTGAGATGTATAAGAATAATCAGACTACGTCCACGAAGTGTCAGTATCATGCTGCTGCTTCGAAACCGAAGTGGTGATTTGATGAGAAGTGTAATGTTGTGTGTCGTAGTAGGCATGTGGTTAGAAATGTTGTTCCAATAATTACATGTAGTCCGTGGAATCCAGTTGCTACGAAAAATGTTGATCCGTATGCTGAGTCTGCAATTGTGAATGGTGCTTCAAGGTATTCGTATGCTTGTAGTGCGGTGAAGTATAACCCTAATAGTACAGTGAAGAATAGTCCTTGAGTTGCTTGGGTTGCATTATTTTCTAGTAGTCCGTGGTGAGCTCATGTTACGGTTACTCCTGATGCTAGTAGGATTGCTGTGTTTAGTAGGGGTACTTGTAGGGGGTTGAATGGCTGAATTCCTGTGGGCGGTCAAGTTGACCCTAGTTCAATTGTTGGAGATAGTCTTGAATGGAAGAATGCCCAGAAGAATGATACAAAGAATAGGACTTCTGATACAATAAATAGAATTATTCCTCATCGTAGGCCTTTCGTCACTAACTTTGTGTGTAGGCCCTGGTATGTACCCTCTCGGGTAACATCCCGTCATCATTGGATTATGGTTAGAACAGTAATGATTGCTCCAATTCCTAGTAGTCTATCGTCGTATTGGTGGAATCATTTGATTAGTCCTATTAAGGTCACTATTGCTCCAATAGCTCCTGTAAGGGGTCACGGTCTTTTATTTACTATGTGGAATGGGTGGTTTTCATGTATTGACATTAGTTTACTTCGCTAGAATATAAGGTTCTTAAGATTGCAAATACATATGACTGGATGACAGCTACTGCGGCTTCCAGAATTAGTAGGAGGATTTGTGCAGTAATTAACATAGTCAACAATGTGTGTCTTATAGACGGTCCATTGTTTCCTAGTAAAGTTAATAGTAAATGTCCTGCAATTATGTTTGCAGTTAATCGCACTGCTAGCGTTCCTGGTCGGATTAAGTTTCTGATTGTTTCGATAATTACCATAAATGGTATTAATATAGTTGGTGTTCCTTGTGGCACTAAATGTTCGAATATGTGGTTAGTGTTTTTGATTCACCCAAATAGTATAAATCTTAGTCATATTGGTAGTGCCAGGGTTAATGTGAGTGTTAAGTGTCTCGTTCTAGTGAAGATGTATGGGAATAATCCTAGAAAATTGTTCATTAGGATTATTAGGAATAGGGATGTTAAGATGAATGAGTTTCCTTTGTTTTCGTTTCCTTTTCTTAAAATTGTTTTTATTTCCTGATGTAGCTTATTTATTAATAGATTTACTATCATTCTGTTTCGTGATGGGACTAATCAAATTCTTGTTGGAATTAATAGAAGCCCAATAGTAGTTCTCGTTCAATTTAGTGGTAGGTTGCTGATTTCTGTTGTTGGATCAAAAATTGAGAATAGATTTCTTATCACTTTCAGTTTGTTTTGTGGATGTTAATGGTTCCTTTTGTTTTTCTTTGTTTGTTTGGTGATTGGGCGAAGTAGTTTATGATGTTAAATATTAGGAATGTTAATAGGAATGTAATGTATAGTAAGGTTCATTCTATAGGTATTATTTGAGGGATAAAAGGATATCTTTTTGATTATTTCAGTTTGACATTCTGATGTTATATAATTAACTAATCCTTTAATCATCAGAGATATTTGCTAGAATATCATGAACTGGTTTAAGAGACCATTACTTGCTTTCAGTCATCTGATGATTCTCTTATCTTTGACACTCAGTTAATAAATTGGTTTGTTGATACACTTTCAATTACAATTGGCATGAATCTGTGGTTTGCTCCGCAGATTTCTGAGCATTGTCCGTATAGGAGGCCTGGTCGGTTGATTGAAAATCTCATTTGGTTGAGTCGTCCTGGTGTTGCGTCTGTTTTTACACCTAATCTTGGTACTGTTCATGAATGTAATACATCTGCTGCTGTCACAATTAATCGGATTGGTGAGTTTATTGGTAGGATTACTCGGTTGTCTGTATCTAATAGTCGGAATGTATTGACTGGTTGATCTTCCTGTGGTGTTATATATGAGTCGAATTCTAGTTTTGTAAAGTCTGAGTATTCATAGCTTCAGTATCATTGATGTCCGACAGTTTTCAGAGTTATTGCTGGGTTGTGGATTTCGTCCATTAGGTATAATAGTCGTAGAGATGGGATTGCAATGAATACTAGGATAATTGCGGGTGCAATCGTTCATAGGGTTTCAATTATTTGTCCCTCGAGGATGAATCGTCTGGTTTGTTTATTTTGGATAATTCTGATTATTGTATAAAATACTGCTGTAATAATTATTAGGATGATTATTAATGCGTGGTCGTGGAAGAAGATTAATTGTTCTATGACGGGTGATGCTCTATCTTGTAGCGTTAAGTTTAATCATGTTGCCATTATTTCTAATGAAAGTTTAAACTTTATTTATGGAGCTTAAATCCAATGCACTTATCTGCCACGTTAGAGGTTGTTAGTTAGTTAGGGAAATAGTTGGAAGCTCTGAATATCTGTGTTCTGCTGGTGGGAAGTTTTGTAATCATTCAACCGAGTTTCTTGTGTGAGTAGGGAATAGGATTGGTCGGTTTGATGTGATTCTTTCTCATATGATGAATAGAAATATCATTACTCTTACGAATGAGATTGTTGACCCTATTGATGAGATAATATTTCACGTAGTGTATGCATCTGGGTAGTCTGAGTATCGTCGTGGTATACCAGCTAATCCTAGAAAGTGTTGAGGGAAGAATGTCAGGTTTACGCCTACGAATATAACGGCAAATTGGGCCTTTAATCACTTTGGGTTTATTGTGAGCCCAGTGAATAGTGGGAATCATTGGACAAAACCCCCTATGATTGCAAATACTGCCCCTATTGATAATACATAATGAAAGTGTGCTACTACGTAGTAAGTGTCGTGTAGTACAATATCGATTGATGAGTTTGCTAGTACTACTCCGGTAAGACCTCCTATTGTGAATAAGAATACAAATCCTAGTGCTCATAAGCAGGCTGCTCTATATGTCATACGGGTTCCATATATTGTTGCAAGTCATCTGAAGATTTTAATTCCTGTTGGTACTGCAATAATTATTGTTGCTGATGTAAAGTATGCTCGTGTATCCACATCTATTCCTACAGTGAATATGTGATGGGCTCATACCACAAATCCTAGTAATCCAATCGCTAGTATCGCAAAGATTATTCCCAGGTTTCCAAAGGCTTCCTTTTTCCCTCTTTCATGGCAAATGATGTGGGATACTATACCAAATCCTGGTAGGATGAGAATATATACTTCGGGGTGTCCGAAGAATCAAAATAAATGTTGATATAGGATAGGGTCACCCCCTCCTGCTGGATCAAAAAATGATGTATTTAGATTGCGGTCTGTTAGTAGCATAGTAATTGCCCCCGCTAAGACTGGTAAAGAAAGCAGGAGAAGTAAGGCGGTAATGGCGATTGATCATACAAATAGAGGAATCCGTTCAGGTTTTATACTCTTTGGCTTTATATTAATTGTGGTCGTAATGAAATTTACTGCTCCTAGGATAGATGAGACTCCTGCTAAGTGTAAAGAGAAGATTGCGAGGTCTACAGATGCTCCGGCGTGAGCAATTCCTCTAGCAAGGGGAGGATAAACAGTTCATCCTGTTCCTACACCGCTTTCTACCGTTCTACTAGTGAGAAGAAGTGTTAGGGATGGAGGAAGCAGTCAGAATCTTATGTTGTTTATTCGTGGGAATGCTATATCTGGTGCTCCGAGTATTAGAGGTACTAACCAGTTTCCGAAGCCGCCAATTATGATTGGCATAACTATGAAGAAGATTATAACAAAGGCGTGGGCTGTGACAATGACATTGTAGATTTGATCATCTCCAATTAGAGATCCTGGCTGTCCTAGCTCTGTTCGAATGAGTATGCTTAGGGAAGTTCCAACTATTCCTGATCAAGCTCCAAATACAAAATATAAGGTTCCAATGTCTTTGTGATTAGTTGAGAAGAATCATCGGGTGAAGATTAGTGGGGTGGCTGAGATTAATAAGTAGGCGATAGGCTGTAAATCTATTTAGGGGTGGTTACGTCGCTCTTCCACTATAAGTTTTTGGAGCCTTGTATTCATTTTGTGATTACAGAATGCAATTCTGTAGGGGTGAGTTAAGGACTTACCAAGGCCTAAAGGAAGCCCTTTATTTATAGCTTTGAAGGTTATTAGTTTGCTTTTAACTTAAGGCCTTCGTTTAATTAATGTTAGTAATGACTGTGCAGACTATCATTCCTGTTAGGGAGATCGCGGATAGAATTACTGCTGCTGTATTTTTTGTTGTTTCGTTTTTGTTGGATTTTAGGTTTCATTTTGTTTCTGTGTTCAAAATTATGAATCTCGAGTAGGAGATTTTTAGATAATAGTATAAGGTGATTAGGGAGGTTACTACTATAATTGTTGCTAGTGGGGCTATATTGTTTGTAATTATGGCTTGAATAACAATTCACTTAGGTAGGAATCCTAGGAAGGGGGGCAGCCCGCCCAGGGAGAGCAATGATGTGAATATTATAAATTTTATTAGTGTGGTTTCTTTGTTTGTTAGTATGGTTTGGTTGATAAAGGATACTCCGGATAGCTTGATAGCCGATACTACTGCTAGTGCTAGAGTTGAGTAGATTGCGAAATATACTGTTCATAAGTTTTCACTTGTAGTTAGTGCGATTAACATCCATCCAGTGTGGTTAATGGATGAATACGTTAGGATTTTTCGTATTGAGGTTTGGTTTAATCCTCCAATAGATCCAACAATTGTTGATAGTAAAATGATTCTTAATGTGAATGCATTGATTTCAATCAGGTATGATATCAATATCAATGGGGCTGCTTTTTGCACTGTTATTAGTAGTGCACAATTTTCTCATCTTAATCCCTCTATTACTCCTGGAAATCATCAGTGAAGGGGGGCTGCTCCACTTTTTAACAGGAGAGGGGTACAAATGATTATGGGTGTATAGGGGGTTCTTTCAAATGTGAATAAGTCTTCCGTTAATGTTTTCATTACTACTATGAATAGTAATGTAGCTGAGGCAAGAACTTGTACAATAAAATATTTTAGTGAGGCTTCTGTATTGTACATGTTTTTGACGTTAGATATTAGCGGGATAAATGATATCAGATTGATTTCCAGGCCTATTCATGCTCCTAACCATGAGTTAGAGGATACTGATACCAACACACCCCCCACTAAAGTAGTTAGTAAAAGGATTTTAGTTGAGTTTCTGGGCATCAGAGAAGAGAGTTTGACGCTCTATTTATGGGGTATGAGCCCATTAGCTTGTTTAGCTTACTTTTCTATGGTGAGGTTTGTTTATTACATCTTGGTGTATGGTGCACGGTAGCTTTTGATGCTTGATGGGGATAGTTTGATTCTGTTAGATGTAATGAAGGTAGTTTTATTTGTACTACATATTTTATCCTATCACGATAGTCCTTTAACTCAGGCTCATCATT